TAAAAAAATTTCTATTTCAAGATGAAATAGTATTCAATCAAATTGAATTGAATGAAAGGAAAAAAATGTGATAACATACAAAAAGTTTTATTTGGATTGTTCTTTACTAATTTACTAATTAGAAAGTTTTTTATTGCCGAGCCACAGCAATTGCACCTATCAAAGCAACTAAAAGAATTATCGAAATGAGTTCAAATGGAAGAAAAAAATCTGTTGATAAATGAATTCCTATTTGTTGACTATTACTTATCAAATCTTGCTCTAAAATCTGGTTTAATCTTGTAGTCCAAATCACCCCGTACCATGACGTATCCAGAATAGTATTAATTAACGAAAGAAGAATACTTGTACAAACCAACGAAGTAATCCCATCCCCAACGGTCCACAGATTGAAATCTTTAGAATATTCTGAACCATTCATGAACATCACAGCAAATAGGATTAAAACATTTATGGCCCCCACGTAAATAAGGAGCTGTGCAGCAGCTACAAAATGGGAATTTGATAGAATATACAATAAAGATATACAAACAAGAACAAATCCTAAGGAAAAGGCCGAAAATATTGGGTTGGGAAGTAATACCACTCCCAGACCTCCTAATAGAAGACCGGATCCCAGAAAAACTAAAAGAAAATCATGTATTGGTCCAGGCAAATCCATTATATTATGTAAAATAAGAAATAAATCAATCGAAATGCTTTTCATGACCTTATTGACTTAACCAGGGATTTTTTTTTATTATGTTTCTAATAGAGTTAAATTCGAATCTAATGGATATTATGAATTGATGTAGATACAATTATTGGACAATTTCGCTTTTTTTTTCTTTAATTCTAAAGTGTATTTAGAACCTATCTATTTCAACAAAGTAATTACGAATATATTATATTAGATTAAGAGAATGAGCCTTAATAATTTTGAATTCTTTTTTAATCAAATTAAGAGGTTTACCCATTTTTTGTTTGAGGTGAATTCAAAATGGTTCGAATAGTATAATCGTCAATTACTGACATTGGTAAACGACCCAACGCTATTTGATTATAATTCAATTCGTGACGATCATAAGTTGAAAGTTCATATTCTTCAGTCATTGACAAACAATTTGTTGGACAATACTCAACACAGTTACCACAAAATATACAAATTCCAAAATCAATACTGTAATTAAGCAATCGTTTTTTTCGAATATTAGTTTCAAATTTCCAATCAACAACAGGCAGATCTATAGGACATACTCGAACACATACTTCACAAGCAATGCATTTATCAAATTCAAAATGGATTCGGCCGCGGAAACGTTCCGATGTTATTAATTTTTCATAGGGATATTGAATAGTTACAGGTAAACGATTTGTATGGGATAAGGTAATCATAAAACCTTGACCAATGTACCTTGCAGCTCGTACGGTTTGTTGACCATAATTCATGAACCCGGTTATCATAGGAAGCATATCGTAAATATCTATGAATAATTTTATCTTTGTTTCTTTCTCTTGTTTAAAACAAGTAATGAATGTTGGATTCATTTTTTATTTACAGTGAAAAGAGTTGGAAAGAAGTTGTTAATAATAGATTACCAAGGGAAATAGGTAAAAGAAATTTCCATCCAAGGTTTAATAGTTGGTCCATTCTTAGCCTAGGTAAAGTCCATCTTGTTGTGATAGAAATGAACAAGAACAAATAAGTTTTAGCTAATGTAATCAAGATACCAATTGTTGTTCCAATAATTTGATCCCTTTCAAATAGCTCAGGAATAGATATATACGGAATAGAAATATTCCAACCGCCCAAGTATAGAATTGTTACAAATAATGACGAAACTAATAGATTTAGATAGGAAGCAACGTAAAATAAACCAAATTTGATACCTGAATATTCAGTTTGATAACCTGCTACTAATTCTTCTTCGGCTTCTGGTAAATCAAAAGGTAACCTCTCACATTCTGCTAGGGAAGAAATTAGAAAAATGATAAAACCAATAGGTTGACGCCACAAATTCCACCCTAAAAAACCATATTTTGATTGTGCCTCAACTATATCAACTGTACTTAAACTGTTAGATAATCCTAGTCGGTGATAACATTACTATTTCCACCGCTATTACAAAACCGTACATGAGGTTTTCGCCTCATACGGCTCCTCTGGGGCCACAAATAAATCTAAGGACCCGATTTGTATTATTTATTATGATGTGTTGTAAAATAGATGAAATCCAAATCTATCGGAGGGTCCCGAATTATACCAATGGAATTCTGTCTGCTCTAACTCTAATAATAAACAAAAAGCGCTTCGGAATTCATCTCATCCTTTACGAATTCAAATTTATATTTGTTGAGTAATAACTTAATCCTTTAATAAAATACTCCTTGTAAAAATACCAATTAGGTATTTCAGTCCATCCTTGTTTTTAATTACGAAAAAGAATTAGACATCCTATTAATTTATTATTGAGGACAGAAATTCTATTTTGTTTGCGAAATATATAAAAGAAAGAATAAAAAAAAGATCCCTTTTTCGTTCCTATTCTTCTTTTTGAGAAAAAAAAGTTGATGGACTTAAAAAATAAAGGATTATTTCGTTTCTGATAGTCATTACGTTTATCCGTGGATAGGAGCATACTCTGAATCGGAATCTTGGGGAGTACTGTCTGATCATTTCTACCAATTTAAAGCCCCAATTAACCTTCTTTTTTCTTTTTTTTTTTTTATGTTATGTTATGCATAAATATCCTTTTTAATTTGGTGAATCTCTATTACTAATTCTTTGTGTATTTTGGTGTTTCTAACCATCCACTCACTTTTGCCTAATCCCCGCCACTTGGTAATACATGTATGTTAATCCATACAACTGATAGTGAAAACGTCATACGGTTAATCTTTTGAACCCGCTTCAAGCCAGGATGACTAATCAACCAATCTTGGGGTAAAGTGATTCTTACGCTTATCTTTATTTCCGCTTAACCTTTGTACCATAGGAAATGAGACTCAATTTTTCTTTTTACTGCGAATTTCTAAGCCGTTTTTTTTTACTCATATATAACTATCAAATTTCCTTTATTAACATGAAGCCCAAAGATAAATACTAACGATATATATTCAATTCATTCAACTGATTTGTCTAGAACGAAAGGAATAGGAAAAAGAAAAGTTTATGTTTCAACGAATCGCACGTAGAGATATTGATAAAACACATAGAGTTAATGGTATTTCATAACTAATCGATTGAGCAGCAGCTCGCAGACCACCTAAAAAAGAATATTTATTATTTGATCCATATCCTGACATAAGAAGTCCAATAGGAGCAATACTTGAGATGGCAATCCATAAAAAAATACCGATATTGAGATCAGCTAAAACAAGGTGATTGCTAAAAGGAATTACTGAATAACTTAGTAAAATTGAGATAACTGCTATAGACGGTCCAATACTAAATAAACGAGTATTTCCTCTAGATGGACGAAGATTCTCTTTGAAAAGTAGTTTTGTCCCATCTGCTAGAGCTTGAAGAATTCCCAAGGGGCCGGCGTATTCAGGCCCAATACGTTGTTGTATCCCTGCAGATATTTCTCTTTCTAACCACACAATTACTAGTACACCTGTTATGATCCCCAATACAAGAAAAAATATAGGGACAAGTACCCATATGAGTCCATAAACCTCTTTTAAAGATTCCAATCTGACAAAAGAATTGATAGTTTGTACTTCTGTTGTATCAATTATCATTTTAACGATCAACTTCTCCCATAATTATATCTATGCTACCGAGTATCGTCATAATATCAGCCAATTTCATTCTTTTAACTAGTTCAGGAAGAATTTGCAAATTAATAAAACCGGGTGGGCGGATTTTCCATCTCCAAGGAAAACCACTTTGATCCCCTATCAGAAAAATTCCCAATTCCCCCTTTGGAGCTTCGACTCTTACATAAAGTTCTTGTTTCGACAATTCAAAAGTAGGAGAAGGTTTTTTACTAATGAATCGATATTCAAAATCATTCCATTCTGGATTCCTTTTTCTATCAAAACCTCTGCTTTCTAAATTCTCATAGGGACCCCCCGGAATTCCTTCCAGAGCCTGTTGAATAATTTTTATGGATTCCGTCATTTCGCTAAGTCGTACTAAATAACGAGCTAATGAATCTCCTTGTTTTTGCCACTGAATTTCCCATTCAAATTCATCGTAACACTCATAACGATCAACTTTACGAAGATCCCATTGTATTCCGGATGCGCGTAGCATTGGTCCGGATAAACCCCAATTTATTGCTTCTTCCCCACCAATAATCCCTACTCCTTCAACTCGTTCTAAAAAAATAGGATTTCGTGTAATCAGTTTTTGATATTCAAGAACCTCTGTTAAAAAATAATCGCAAAAATCCAAGCATTTATCTATCCAACCATGAGGTAGATCAGCCGCTATTCCTCCGATACGAAAAAAATTATGCATCATTCTCATACCGGTGGCAGCTTCGAATAGATCATATACAAATTCTCGTTCTCTGAAAATATAGAAAAAAGGAGTCTGTGCGCCAATATCTGCCATAAAAGGTCCGAGCCATAACAGATGAGAAGCTATACGACTCAATTCCAGCATAATTACTCTGATATAGCTGGCCCTTTTAGGAACTTGAATATTTCCCAATTGTTCTGGTCCATTTACGGTTATTGCTTCTGTAAACATAGTAGCTAAATAATCCCATCGCGTTACATAAGGTAAATATTGTATAATTGCTCGGTTTTCCGCAATTTTTTCCATTCCTCTGTGTAAATAACCCAATATTGGTTCACAGTCAACAACATTTTCACCATCTAGAGTAACAATTAGACGAAGAACACCATGCATGGATGGGTGGTGAGGTCCCATATTGACTATCATAAGGTCTTTTCCTGTAACTGGTATATTCATAAGTTTTTCCTTGATTCGTTTTTGCATGAATAAAATTGCTGAAAAAGAAGTTTATCAAAATTCAAGATCGAATAAATTAACTAATTCAAAATTTTTGAATTTAACGATTTTTTGATTCCCGAATATCCAACTGATTAATTAATTCTTTATAACGTACTCTATTTTTTTTTGACAAATAAGCCAGAAGTCGTTGACGTTTTCCCAGAATTTTCCGTAGACCTCTCTGAGATAAATAATCTTTTCTGTGCAATTCCAAATGTGAAGTAAGTCTTCGTATCTTATTGGTGAAACTGAATACTTGAAATTCAATAGATCCCCTGTTTTCTTCTTTTTTTTCTTGAAATGAAATGAATGAATTTTTTATCATAAAAAGAAATCCTCCTTTTTTTAATATGAATTTAAAGATATGAATTTGACCGATCAGTAATAATAATGTTGGTTATTTTTGTAGATCTGAATTTAATTATGAACTTCTTAATTCTTTATTTTATCAAATAAAAAAAATTAATTAACCCAATTCCGAATTTGATTGGGATAGGTATCCAAAACGTATGTTATATTTTTCTAAAAAAAATGTAATTTTAGATCTAAAATAAAAGGATTCAGTTGATTTTTTATGGATCTGATTGGTATCTATGTCATTGATTAAATTAATCTCATTTATAAAGATGGAATTTAAAACAATCCATATGATATGTGTGCATACATTTGTTTTCTTTCATATACCGGAGATTATACATTATATATAATAAAATTGATCTATCATCAATGAATTTGAAATTGCGGATACATATGTATTCTTATCATACTGAAACGATTTCCATTATTAGTATTAAACCAATAGCGATTCATACAAGCTAAATCTTCTAATCGAAAATTGGGCCAAAGAAAGAACTTGAATTTAATTAGGTTATTTTTATCTCTCTCAAGATCTTTCTTTTCATTCAAAAATTGACCACAGTTTTTGATATTCTTATCAAATCTTGAATTTCTATACCTAGCATTTATATTTTTTGATTTGAAACAAATTAGAATTCTAAATTCTCTACGTCGTTTAAGGGATAGAATATTTTCAGGAACAAAGAAATCATAATGGTTTTTGTTTCTATTTCCAGTTCCAGTTTTTTTTTTATATTTTGTAATGGATTTATCAAAACTCTTTTTATCAATATAGTTTTTTTTTTTGTATCTTTGACTTATTTGGTGCTTATTTTTATGAACCAATGAAATAGCTATAGTTCTATATATAATAAGTTGTCCATCGTTTTTTACAGAGAGACGAACAGGTTCAATAATCAATATTCCTTTTTTCTTTAATTTTGTAAAAGTGAAATTCTTCTCAAGCATTAGAATGTCTAGGCTCATTTCTCCTCTTTGAATAGAAGATATAGCAATTTCGTTTGGATTTATCAGTCTAACCAAGAGACAATATACTTTTACATTATTGAAAATTTTTTGATTTAAAAAATCATTCCATCGCAATTGAAAACGCAAATACCTTGCGAGAAAGAAATCAAGTTCCGCTTCTGTATTGCTTTTGTATTGTTTTTTCTTTTTACGTTTTTTTATCTTTGATTCTGCATAATTTTCTTCAATATTTTTTTCTTGGTTTGATAGAACTGATTCAGGATTTCCTTCTTTCTGTTTATCTGATTCAAGCTCCGCTTGGCTTGCAGATTCTTTTTCTTCTTGATTTGGATTAGAAAATTGAAGGGATTTTTTTTCATTTGATGGTATAAAACCTTTTTTCTTTCTAGTGATATTTTTATTAAAATTTTTATTTTCATTAAAATTGAAAAGAAGTAATTTGATTGGTATGACCCACGGTTTAATTTTATATGCACTAGAAAAGAAGACAAATTCTGGAAAGAACCAAAATTCCAGATTTGCTATACGACGACTTAGTATTTCTTCATTCATTCCCATCCAATCAAAAAAGTTACTTTTTTGATTGGCAAGATTAGTTATTTTATGAATTCTTTGATAATTATTAACTTTAGTCTTAATATTTTTTTTACTTTTGGTATCGACCCAGGACTCAATATTGTCTTTTTTTCTAAACCAAAAGTTGAGAACTCTCCAATCCAAATATTTTCTATTCGGAATTTCCCCTATATCCCCAATATGATATTTTCCTAGAAAACTTGAGACTAGATAATTATCTATATCAATGTCTATAGGCATATCCAAATTTTTTTCTTTATAATTAATCGATTTATAGCAAAAAAGATTATATATAGAATCTTTTTTTAAATTATGTTTTAAATTATGTTTTTGATTCAATAATGAGTCCGCCTCAAAATCATTTTGTTTTTCGTAATCGTAATTATAAAATTTGTCTTTTTCATATGAACCCTCTTTCTTTAAATTTTGATTTGGAACTAGAGAGTCTTGGTTGATTTTATTTCTCCATTTTTCAGCTACTAATCTAGACCATGCAATCTGAGGTAAATTGTATTGATAATGACTTCTTAACCAGTTTTTCCATTGATTTATTTCGCAATTTAAAAAAGTTTTATCTTTCAATTCATAATGAAAGATTCCTATTCCTTGTTCTTCAAAAAAATGCTTTATTTGATTCTTAACAAAAAAGGATGTTACGCGTCTGCTATATTGAAGGACAGCCTTTAACTTATAGAAGTTAATAACTTGAATTTGTGATAATTTGTAAAATACATATGCTTGTGAGAAAGAGGATAGATCACAACAAATTTTTTCATTTTTTTTTTGAATATTGGATATTAAGTTTTTTATAGTTGAAATAAAATCAATGGTATTTTTATTTTTTTTATTAATTTTTTCTTGATTTTCTTCATTCTTGTAAATGTATTTATCAAAATTTTTTTTTGTTGATTCAAGAAAAAGTTGTGTAGTGATTCTTGGAATATTAATGATACCTAGAAAAATACCTATGTATACCTGTTCCATGAAAAATTTTATAAAAAAAAATGATTTACGAATTAATCGAGTATTTTTTCTTTTTAATGTCTCCCAAATTTTTTTTGATGATTCTATTATTTTAGAATCATAACTTGGTTTGTTAGAACTATTAGTTATCTTTTTCTTTTCTTTTTGAATTTCTTCTATTTGATTTCTGATTGTCTTTTTTCTATCAATCAAATCTTTCATTTTGTTTTCAGTTAGTGAAGAATTTGTCCACTCCATAGATCGATTTTGAACAGACAGTTCATGAATCATCTGATTACTAGTTATTGAATCTTTTTTAGTTTCATTTAATTCATATATTTCTCTCAGTCCAAATAATGGAATTCGATTTCGTTTTGAAAGTTCTTTTATTTTTCCTTTTAGAAATAGAAGGCTTTTGATAATCCAGTTTTTAATTTCTTTTGCGACTTTTAGAAAAATTTTTGCTCTTTCTTTTAAAACCCTTAAATCCATAAAAGACTTAGTTTTCAATTTTTTCATTTTTTTGTTGAATTCTTTCGAAATAGGTTCAAAAAAAGAGGGCTGTTTTCGGGCAGAACCAAAAGGTAGTTCAGTTTCCATTCCCCAAACTGTTAAAAAACAAAAATCATTTTTTTCGCCTTTGTGTTTCGTTTTTTTCAGTGGATCCTTATGAGATGATTGGAATTTAGATTTGTGCCAAGGTTTAAGACAAAAAGGAAATAGGATTTTTATCTGAATACCATCCGTTAACCAGTTTCTTGGAAATTCTGTTTCTGATAATTGAACCCCATTATAGGTGCATTTAACATGCATTTCTCGTTTCCAATCCTTTAAATCCTCAGACCATTCGGGAAATTGAAATAATAACATACGGACGATATTTTTAATTATTATCAATAAAGGTAATATAATATATTTTCTAAGAATTGATTGAATTACTAAGAGAGAACCTCTTATTACTTGAGCAAATAAGAAGCTATCCCAAGCTTCTGCAATTTCTATCCGTCGTTTTTCTTCTATTTTTGATTTTTCCTTTTTTTCTTCCTCTTTTTTTTTTTTCTGAATTTTTTTTGTTTTTTCTTCGCTATAATTAGAAATTTTTTTTTTTTCGTTTTTCCACATCAAATTTTTAACAATTTTTTTCATCAGCCCCCATACCTCAAATGAAAAAAAAAGGGGATTGTCTATTCTATCCAAAAAAAGTGGGGAATGTACATTTGCTTGAAAAAATTCCCAAATAACCGTTTTACGCCTTTGGGCACGCATGGATCCTTTAATTACCTCTCGACGAAAATCAGATTGTTGTGAATAACGTATCAAAGCCATTTCCTCTCTTTGATCAGAATTTTGACTATCTTTGATAGTAGTATAAATATCGTTATCTGGCTGGTTATCAGTAAAAATCACTACGCGTTTTGCTTTTCTTGAACGAATTTCAGGATCCGTTGTTACGTTTTCATCATTTTCGCCTTCCAATTGTTCCAACTCATTCATTAATTTGTATGACCATCGAGGAACTTTTTTATTGATTTCATTGAAATCAATAAAATTTTTTATAAGAGTTTGATCGTTGCTATCAGTTAGAACGACATCAAATAAAAATTTGAAAATTTTTATTTCTTCTTCTGAATGAATTTTTTCTTGTTGGTGTTCTGAAAAAAAACAAAGTCTTTTCCCTATTGAGAATGATTTTCTATTAAATTTTTCTAGTGTTTGCTCAAATTTTTTATAATTAATATTAAGAAGTATACCATGAATCTTGTTTATCCGAGATGTTCCTATGTGATTTTTTATATACGTTTCGGTTATGATTGGGAATGAAGCTAATTTTTTGATTCTTCCACGAGAGATCCCATGCAAGAATGGATCATAAATTTTAGGTAAATATTCTTTTTTAGTTTCATTATGACAAAATCGAGTCTTTTTTTCCAGTATATTCACAAAAGACGATTCCTTATCTAAAGCTTCAATTCTATTTAAAAATTCTTTCTTTAAATTTTCCTTTTTTTGTTCATTGGAAAAACTCCAATAAGTAGAAAATTTATCAGAAGATGGTTTTTCTCTTGAGAATGAAGGTATCTTTTTTTGTACCATCTCAAAAAAAGTTGACAGGCTGGGGGGATATGTAAAAGATATTGTTTCTTTTCCATCACTTTGACATGTATAAAAAAAATATTGTGACATTTC